GCAGACAGGAACAGTTTGATTCTTTAAACAAGCAGGTTTTGGCTTCTTTTTTAGCACCCTAATTCTCTTGTTGGCTTTGATACCATGAAATAAAATAGAGAAAAAGACCTTCAAGAGAATCAAAAAAGAAAACCATTTTCAAGAGACAAACTCCTTCACCCCTCTCAAACCTTATAGTCAAGAGAGTTGCTTCGCCCCTTTCCTCCCATTCATTGCCCTTTGAAAGAAGTAAAAATCAAAAAAGAATCTAACGCTCTAGTCGAATTGAAGACTTTCAACGCTCATGCTATTTGAAAGAGCTTTCAACATGGAGTGGAGACTCCATAACGTACACAAAGAGTAAGCGATCTATGAATATCATCCCAATTCAGGTCTTGTTCCGCACTTAAATGGATAACTTAAACCCTTACCTTGACCAGTTTGTAGTGGAAAACCTCAATGACATAATCGTTTATAGTCACTCACTGGAGGTTTGGAACCCTGAGTACAGTGTTCCGGGTGTAGCAGGAAAAGAGGCTGTACGTGAAAGAGTACTCAGACGAAAGTGCTCTTTCTTGGCCATTGGATCAGCAAGGGTGTGATTCAGATGGATCAAGAGAAGACCAGGTCTGTTGTGGACTGGGAAGTGCCGAAGAAGGAGAGAGCAGGCAGCAGTGGTGAAGCTGGATGCTCGAAGTCATTTTAGATACGGCAAGACAGCTCAGGAGGAGTAGAAAGTTGCCACAACCTAGGAGGGGTTTATAGGAAGCCAAAAAACGTGAGCCTTTTTACATAATAAAGGGGGAGAGCGCCAGGAGAACGTCGAGACGCCATCAGTTTGGAGCGCGAGGCCAGCAGAGCTTGCTGCAGAGGAGATAAGAAAAGGCTCAGCAGAGGGGATCTGGTAACTGTTATGAATGTGGAGGAGTGGGGCATTTTTCTCGTTACTGTTCCAATGTTCAGACGGACGAATGCTGCTAGGGGAGTGCAGAATAGACCAGCTGAAGATGGAAGAGTGAACGTTGTCGAGCCTAGAGCCCGGGAAGCTCTAAAGGTAAGTTCAAGTCGGAAACATAGCGGGGGTTCTCAAGCTTAGGAGAGGAGACAGTTTCGCTGTCGTTAGATTGTGTGGCAACGTGAGCCAACGTCAGCAGAAAGGAGGAGAAGACGGAAGGCTGTATTCAAAATCTATGTCGGAATTGGCCAGTGCAAAGATAATCATTGATGCTGGGAGTTTGGATAACATAGCGTCCACGGAGATGGTAGATCCGTTGGGGCTGAAGCCCTTTTAAGTAAGGGCCTCATCCAGAGCCCTATCGAATCAGATCAAAAAGGGCATGAGCGGCGGGCCCTATGTTGAGTAAGGGGGGAGAAGGTGCCCCTTCTGCTAAGTTGGAGCTAGGGAAGTTAAAGCAGGACGTCTGGTGTGACGTCGTCCTTATGGGCGTATTACATATCCTACTCGTATTACCAAGGTCTTCCGAGTAGGGTTCTACCTGCGTAGAGAGAACACCGCTTTACTTTTCACGGGAAAGGCGGTTATTGCCATCAGAAGACTTTGGTTGGCTAAGGAGAAAGGGTCTTTGTTGGCATACCATTTCTGGACGTGGGAAAGAGTCCATAGAATGCTATGCCTTGATAGCAACAAAGCCAACTAGCAGAGCCGATTCGGGGATCGGTGGGATGCCGTAGCTTTAAGAGATAGGGGCGGAGGCAATCGGAAAGGCTTTTTAGGAACGAGGCCCCCTCCCTCCTATGTTGTAAAAGGGAAGTGCAGATCTTTATCTTTCTGCAACACTCTTCCGACTTGATGCCGCCCCTGAATCCACAAGTACCGGCTTGATTACCCCCTAAGATAAGAGGAGGATATAGAAGCAGATTTAGTTGCAGGTAGGAGCGAGTCTACCCTGCAAAGCGGCTTCTCGCTTATCCCAATTTTCAAATGAGGAGATCCGACGTCAAGTGCAGGAATTGCTGTCAAAGGGGCGGGAGAGTCTCAGTCCGTGTTCAACGCCTGCTTGACTAGCTCAAAAGGAAGCAGCTGGAGTGTGTAGATGGGCTTTGAATAAGAGTTGGGTGATTTATTTCCAATAATGCCAACGATGGATGATATTATGGATTAATTGCCTGTCGGGAGCGTGTTACTTTTCAAAGCTTACCTTATATTATTAAAGAAAGGGGAAAGGGCTTTTTTTTATAGAGAGAGAGTAAGGGGGGTTTTCTGGGGCGGCCACTTATATTGCAAAACTTTCAGAGACGGGATGGAAAGTCTTTCGTGAGAAGAGATGGTAGGCTTGATACGGATACAGCTGCTTATCACCCACCTTAGAATCAAGCAGTTCAGTTCGACTATACCCGCCAACATTCCCTCATTCAGGACAGATGGAAGCAGGTTATGGATCTGTTCAAGTTGGTCGATCAATCCCTCCTTTCTTTCCCCTGCCTCCGGACACCTTAGAATAGATTTGATTGGAAGGAGGGTGTTGGATCGAATGAACACTCAACCGCGTCATCACGGCAGCGATGGATGTCCAACCTTTAGATCTCTTCTTTCTCAATAAAGGCGGGTAAGGAAAGTCCGAAGGCTAATCCGGCAACTGCAGGCTAGAAGGCGAAAACCGCTTTTGCCAATCAAAGCCCCAAAACTAGTACTAGTAAGGGCACTCGTGCCCCAGCAAGCCACCCCAACCCTACCGCCAAAGCTTGACTTTACTAAACAAGCAAGAAAGGCTCTTTCTATCTTATTAGTCAAGCGCTAACGAGCAAGAAAAGGGATATGCCCTAAGAAGCAAGGGCTTTCGTGCAGCTGCTGCGCCCTTGCTTCTTGCTTTAGAAAGATTGCTCGTTAGCTAGGCCCTTTTCAATAAGGCTCGCGCTAGGCGCTCACCTTTTTTGGCTGAGCCGTATCGTATCTTGCTGGTAATGGATTGATTCTGGAATCTTGCTTGGTTTAGGCAGGTAAGTGTTAAGAGGCTCTTTAAGGCTTTCATTAGGTATACATAGGTACACATAGGACTTTCTTGCAATACATAGTGGTTGGCTTCGAATCACATGAAGCCCATATAGATGTCCACTCCTATTTCCTCTAAAGCTCTCCCTGTGGGGAACACAATCAGTCCATACAAGGACCTACTGAGTCATCCACCCTTGCATCTATTTGATGCATCATCACATGGCCGTCGTGTAACTCCTCGAGAATCATGTCATTCGCCTGTCACGTGTTGCCACCAGAGTCATAAATACTCGAAGTAAGCTCCTGGCTCGCCCCTATCTCTAAAGGGGCTTACGAACGAGCGGAGTGCTTACGGCCGTGGTAGCTGCGAGCCTCCTGGGTCTTGCTCTCTCGTCTTTTTTCCTCCGCCTTCCTCTTGTAATTGACCCTTTCTTTTCTGCTACGCCTATCCATCCGTCAGATTGACATCCAGCCGGGTGAGCGATAGCGGCTCCTGTTTACTAATAGATCTGCCGCCGCTAGTATAACAAAAAAAAGCACACACATAAGGATCCAGAATATTCAAATATACTGATCACTGATCAGGATCATATAAAGCCCGGTATTACCAGAAAGGATAGTCGTGATGTCCCTTCATGGCCGGCGTTTTCAGTATGGAGCCGAAGGCGAGGGTTTCCAGCAGGCCCCCTTCTCTGGCTTTCCCTTGTTGTGACAAGGGGGGTGAGGTAAGGAGTAGTATAAGAGTGGTTCGGTCATCGATAAGCCTCTCCTTATTCATTCTATAGGGCGGGGCTGCGGACCAACAATCCAGCAAAAGGGCTTTCAAGCTCCTCTCCTTCCTTATAGTCAAGCAAGTGGCTCCCCGCGCCTCTCAAACCTTATAGTCAAGCGAGTGAAAATGGCTTTTCACGCCTCTCCTTACAATAAAGTCGAGTGGTCAACACTCCTCTCCTTAACAGTCGAGTGGCTTGAAACTCCTTTCCTTGCAGTCAAGTGGCTTTCGCTCCTCTCTTTCCTTATAGTCAAGAGAGTTGCTTCGCTCCTTTCCTTGCTTATAGTCAAGCAAGTGGCTTTCACGCCTGAAAGCGGCTTTCAACTCCTCTCAAACCTTATAGTCAAGAGAGTTGCTAAAAACTCCTTTCCTTGCAGTCAAGTGGCTTTCGCTCCTCTCCAACTTTATAGTCAAGCAAGTGGCTTTCAGCTCCTTTATTAAACCTTCCCCTTTTAATAATATAATAAGAAGGTAAGCATCAAAGCCCAGAAAACCCAACCTATACAAAGAGCTCTTTTCAGCCCCTACTCCTAACAAGTGAAAGTTGCTGGCACCCACCATATCTTGCTTCGGGGCCGATCTCTTGTATCGGAGCAAACAAATTCAATGATTTTCTATATTCTATTTATTTCTTTTTTCTTTATTGTTGACTTTTTTCCACCACAAACAGATTTGCCGCATGGATTGGATAGAGTCCCCTGATCTCGACATTCAAGCACGAATCCCTTGAGCGCTTCGGCGGCGGATAGCAGCATGGGCAAAGCACTCTGCTGCGGCGAGCAGCCGGTTCTTATTGCATTCACCAAGATAGTCTTGCTCGCTCCTTTCCAACCTTATAGTCAAGCAAGTGGCTTTCCGCGCCTCTCAAACCTTATAGTCAAGCGAGTTGCTTAGAGCTCCTCTCCTTACAGTCAAGTAGCTTAGAGCTCCTGAACTCTGCGGCGAGTTCAGCCACCACCTCCGGGTCTGAGCTCTGCTCGAGCGTAGTCAGCCAGCTTCGTGACTTTGCTTAGCTTCCAGCCTTGCAAAGGGATAACCTTTCACTATCTAGGCGCCCTCGAAGGAGGGGTCCCACGGACTTCTTCCCCGAAGGTCAAGCCGTAGTTCCTTTCCTGTCCCTGGGAGAAGTGGAAGGAGTTAGGAGGATGGAGCGCCCTTTGCCCTAAGAAATAGGCGGCTTCGCCTTCAACTTGACTATAAGCAAGAAAATCGAGCTAATATGTGATCATGACAGTAGACTGATGCATAGGTCTTCTATCTACGATGCCACTGGTGGTGCGGGATCGACTTCTAGTTTTGCGGGGAATCGTCGACTTAAGGAAAGAAAGAAAGTAAGCAGTCGACTTCTTGGCAGGTCTTCAAGTAAGAGCTCTTGGTTTTACTGTGTTTTTCTTGTTCCTTACCATCTTTCTATAGTCCTGTCCTGCTCTCTTCTTATTTCCTTCCCGTACGGCCGTACGCAAGTCTACTTCTCTTCTTTCTTTAGCTTCCTCTGACGCTACTGTTCTCATCTCATCTCAGCTTTCTGATCTCATCGAAAGGAAGACATCACATTAGTTATTTCACTCCCCTCGCTCTGCTAATTGGTATGATAACCAGTAAAGGGAGGGAACGCATAAAAGCATGATAGTTGTGGAATAGTGAAGTAGACCATGGGTATGGGATACGAACGAGTCTGAAAGAGTCTTCTTCAATGCTTTCATCAGAAGGTCGATTAGCACATATCTAAAGCCAGCTAGTTAGCTAGGCTGGCCGGTAAGGGCTTGTTAGGAAGGTCGGGCTCGGGTGGAATAGGAGTAGAAGTGGATTAGCTCTTCTTTGCATCTCTCCTTGAGTGTGTGAATCCAATCTTTTCCCCACTTCAGTCCGCCCATTATTCAACCATTTCTCTGGGAATTGCATACAAAAGGAAAAGGTATTAACAGGTCGAATCTCGTTCTATCACAAGTAAGGTAAATCATCTCTTTTGGTAGAAGCTCGGCTCCGTTCTTCCTGTCATTCATCACAAGTCTCCCAGTTAACGCATTTCATCTGCCCACCCACGGATAGAGGCCAGACAGGTTCAACACTTAGTTCTTCCACGCCTGGGGAAGGGATATAGGGCTCTCGTGCCAAGAGTCGGCGAAGAAAGAAGCTGGGGGAATCCATGCTCAATAGGGGCTTCTTTAACGGATAGGCTGGTGATCCACAGCACAGGGTTTCATCCCCGAATCATCCATGAGATTTTTTCAATAGAAAGAGCAGATCCGAGTTCTTCCCGGTGGGAGTCACGAGGCTACCTACCTTTCTCAGCTGTTGACTGCTCCCACTTCGAATCAACTAACTAGAAAGTGAAATGGAGCAGACGAAGTCCTGTCAAGAAGAAGGAGTCGATCGGCCTCCTTTTACATGTTGAATCTCTCTCGTAGTCAAGTCAGGCAGCTAGCAAAGCGAAAGAAGAGAAGGCCCGGAAAGAAGTCAAGGTGAAGTGTGATTCCTGGTCTTGCTCGGGTCACGAACTCATTCCTACGCGTAAGAACAGTTTCAAGTGTGAAAAAAAGTCGTGCCATTCTCGTACTTGATCTCTTGAAATCCTATGAAAGAGCAGGATCGGTTTCCAACGGCAGTCAACCTCGTATGGCTTTCTTCGGCACTACTCTGTCAATTCTGACTTCTTAAGGTAAGACGAAAGCCTTAATTCTGTAGTGCTTCGTTCGTCAAGTGAAGAAAGAGTTCACATGCCAGGTGAGGCGAAAAGAAAGACTTGGGTTGGCTTGTTCCATTCCAGTTGGAAATGCCAATGATTCCAAGGATTGGTGAAGCTAGGGAAGGCTCAATCACTAATCCCAACTACGCAAATAGAGTTCACAAGTTCGGTATTGAAAGAAAGATGAAGTAGGAAATCATTGATTTGAACTGAACTACTAATCTTAACCGAGGAGCCGCTTCGTTCACAAGCAATTCTCCTTCAGTCTTGGAGTCCCGAACGGATAGAGTCGATCCAGCTTTTAGCAAGTAGTGAAGGCAGCCAAGCCAGGCAGTGAGGCGAAAGAAAGCATTGATTGCTAGGGCACAAAAATTCCGTAGTTCAATAACGCCGTGAGAGTTCTCGTTCTAAGACGAAAGGTGGTTCGGATTTCGATTATCCGTAGCTCCCCTTTGACAATGATCGTCAACTTGACTTAGACTTAGTCACGAGCCGGACTTGAACCGGCACCTCCGTTGGGTCTATGCTGCCCCCGCGGCGAACTCCCAAATTTGATTCTGATCGTGACTTTTGGTGACCCAGTTCCTCTTTTGAGTACATCTGGGGGGTTTTCACCCACCTTAACTTAGGTCCTTGCGCGGGCGTCTCATCCCCTTGTCACAACAAGGGCGAAGTCGCCGAAGCGAGTCTAAAGGCCAAAGAGTCATCTTTGAAGGCTACTATGCATCCTTATTCATAGTAGAGTGTAAGGTAGGTTTGGGTATAGCAGGACTTGAACCTGCGACCATTAGGTTAAAAGCCCAATGCTCTACCAACTGAGCTATACACCCCCAAAAAGATGTAGTAGTAAATAAGGATTGGTACGGAAAAGAGGCCGGCCCCCCTTCTTCTCATCATATTAAAGGAGCGCGGCTCTGTATGAGGCTCGTACTGCAGAGCAAGCGGAAGAAAACGTAAGGTCGCGCGTTAGCACTCCTGCAAGAAAAGGGATGCAGCAAGAAAACGGATGCGCGTGACTAACGCGCAACGGCTTTCACGCTAGTGCGCTCATCCGCTGCTTGTTGCGCAACGGCTTTCGCGCTAGTGAGCCGTTGCTTGTTGCGCAACGGCTTTCACGCTAGTGCGCTCATCCGCTGCTTGTTGCGCAACGGCTTTCGCGCAGCTGCTACGCCCTTGCTTCTTGCCCCTTATTTCAAACTCAAGGAAAGCCTTGATCGATATGAGAAAGATGCGCTCAAGCGCCCAACCTATACAAGGGGCTTGGGCTCGAAAGCCGGCCTTACTCAACAAGCACCTTTCTTAGTAAGGTTGCTTGTTTCCACTCATTGAAGATTCTATCTACAAAAGAAGGTCAACGGGGGATACTCAAATTGCTCTCACTGACACCAGAGAAGGTGAGGTCGTCTTTCTTTCCAGCCGCCATACGGTTCGCCTTAAAGCCTTAAGGAGAGGGGGAGGAGCAGTTATCTATGTAATTACGGTCTTTGTTGGCCGTTGTTCCGGTCGAGCACTCTCTTTTCTTTGTCCAATTCCGTCTTACCAAACAAGACTGACTTCTTACCAACCCGCGAAGGGTTTTGAGGCTGGACCAGGTACGAAGAATGAATCTATATCTGTGCACGGAAGTTGCTGGCCGGCGGCCGCTCAACTGTTCGAGCGCAATGCAGTGGTGTTGGTTCCGATTCGACAAAGGTAGAATGCCTGGTCGAAGGTCCAGTACAGTAGGTAGCAGGCGTGTTCGTTTTGGCTCCCGAGTGAGAACGATAAATAGGCGATGCACCATCCTTGCTGCTACGTACGTTTTCCTTGACTTGACAGATTCATTCAATTGAACCCACACTCAAAGGAGGACCACAAGCTCGGGGCTCGACGAAACAGAAAGTTTCAGCATGTTGAAAATGGGGTTAGCAGTGAAAGAAAGAGCCCGGCATTCATTTCTTCATGAATATTCATAGCTGAGTCTACTAAAAGAGGGACCAGCCTCGTCGTGGTGATTAGAGGACACCTCTGATCGTTCACCTCTAATGTGACACGTTCCCTCCCAGTTATATGATCAACGGGATCAGTCGGCTAGAGAGCGGGGCTATTCTTCTTCCGGGGAGACAAAGTCGTCCCTTCTACTGACCGAACCCTCAGTTCGGGGGCCTTCGTCAACATGTTACGAAGCTCCAGTCTTCGGTGGGTCACCATTACTTGACTTAGAAAGGCGAACATCTGGGCAAGGGAAAGCGCAGTGCGCCTGGTGCAAATGGCTTTCTTTTTTCATGATATACCAATCAGAATGGAGGGTCCTACCTACGTACATGATTGATAGAATCACTACGTAGGGGGGGCGGTCAACTTGATGCGGGAGAGGCATGAGTGCAGTTCAATCTTGTGGTGTATTCGTTTGTAGTGAGTAGGGCCTCTTTCTCGTTGATCAGTTCGCCTCCGCTCTATTGAAAAGTAGGAATTCCTACGGCGGTTTTGTCAACGAACGCGTCTCGGGCCGGATTGACTAACCTAACCCACCCTTAAGGAGGCTTTTCCATAGTAGGGTGTCCGCTTTAGTGTGATTTACGAAGGCTAGGCTAGGTTTGGTAATATCCAAAACAAATGAAAAGAGATCGGGGTCGATAGGTGGCAGTTGGCAAGGAACTTGATCCCCCCCAAAAAAAGGGGGAAGCCGCGGTCGAACTCACATTCTGGAAATAAGTCGGGGCCCTTTTACCAAGTCTACCAGATAGAAGATGATAGAGGGCCAACTATCGTTGCCTTGCACAAGACGGTGCCCTTTCACTTCGAGTTCCTTCCTTCGTAGTCAAATCTGATGATACGCTTTGGCGATGTTACCTACCAAATAAAAGGCCTGCTAGGTGATCGAAATCGCTCAGGTCAGTGAGGACTCACTCACTCACCTACTCCTTATCTATTTAATACTTTCTTCTATCTACTTAATTTAAAAGGCGACCCGCCGCGCCGGGCTATAAAATAAGATACAGTTCTTGTACTACTTGATTGACTGGTAAGAAAGAGCTTCCGTAAGAACTGGAAGACTCTTGTATGTACGGTAACCCTCTCTTCCGCTACTGGTGGACTGTTGCACAGAAAGGGCGACAGAAGCAACCTTTCTTAGCGCGCTTTTCAAGCGCTTAGCTTCTGCTAGTGGCGGGGCGGCAAGGCCATGTTGTTCAGTTGGAAGCCTAAGCCAAGAAGGTACGAACGAAGTGACGGGCCCCTTTAGAAGATAGGGGGCGGCTTTCTTGTGGTAGTAATTGCGAACATCTCTCCTCTTCTCTTAGCGTGCACAGTTTGCTTACATGCCGCCTTAGGCACATCTCTCTTTCTTAGTTTCACGCTGGACTAATGATAATGAATGAAAGTCAGTCTTTTAGTAAACGTATATAAGCAGCTCTTTAGTGTATAAGCAATTCTTTAGTGGTCGCACCGAAAGTACGGTGGAGGTTGGTTGAAGATGATGTTACGCGGCGTTCAGAACCAGTCTTGAAGTGAATGAATTAGAAAGAAGTAAGGAAATGAGACGACTCTTTCTTGAACTATATCATAAACAGATCTTCCCCTCCACACCAATCACGAGTTTTTCTCTATTCCTCTCGTATATCGTCGTAAC